CAATTGTATGGGAAATACTTCAAGAAGTTATGCAGGGGCATCCTGTATTGCTGAATAGAGCGCCTACTTTGCATAGATTAGGTATACAGGCGTTCCAACCCATTTTAGTAGAGGGACGCGCTATTTGTTTACATCCATTAGTTCGTAAGGGATTCAATGCAGACTTTGATGGGGATCAAATGGCTGTTCATGTACCTTTATCTTTGGAAGCTCAAGCAGAGGCTCGTTTACTTATGTTTTCTCATATGAATCTCTTGTCTCCAGCTATTGGAGAGCCCATTTCCGTACCAACTCAAGATATGCTTATTGGACTCTATGTATTAACGATCGGGAATCGTCGAGGTATTTGTTCAAATCGGTATAATCCATGTAATCGAAGAAACTTTCAAAATAAAACAGTTGACGATAAGTATACTAAAGAGAAAGAACCTTATTTTTGTAGTTCTTATGATGCACTTGGAGCTTATCGGCAGAAACGAGTCAATTTAGATAGTCCTTTGTGGCTCCGGTGGCGACTCGATCAGCGCGCCATTGCCTCAATAGAAGTTCCCATCGAAGTTCAATATGAATCTTTGGGTACCTATCATGAGATTTATGAGCACTATCTAATAGTAAGAAATGTAAAAAAAGAAATCCTTTGTATATACATTCGAACCACTCTTGGTCATATTTCTTTTTATCGAGAAATAGAAGAAGCCATACAGGGATTTTGTCGGGCCTACTCATACGCTACCTAAACTAAGTAATTATGTGATACCGTGGGAATTCGGTTCTCTACGGTTCAATCGGTATCATAATTTACGAATTTCTACGTGAATCAAGATCGAGGAAAGGAAGTCTTCAAATCACTGACTCAAACCCATTGTCGAATACTACTCAGCGGAATATGGAGGTACTTATGGCAGAACGGGCCGATTTGGTATTTCACAATAAAGTGATAGATTCAACTGCCATGAAACGACTTATTAGCAGATTAATAGATCATTTCGGAATGGCATATACATCGCACATCCTGGATCAAGTAAAGACTCTGGGTTTCCAGCAAGCCACTGCTACATCCATTTCATTAGGAATTGATGATCTTCTAACAATACCCTCTAAGGGATGGATAGTCCAAGATGTTGAACAACAAAATTTGCTTTTAGAAAAGCACCATCATTATGGGAATGTACACGCGGTAGAGAAATTGCGTCAATCCATTGAGATATGGTATGTTACAAGTGAATATTTGAGACAAGAAATGCATCCTAATTTTAGGATGACTGATCCTTCTAATCCAGTCCATATAATGTCCTTTTCGGGGGCTAGAGGAAATGCATCTCAGGTACATCAATTGGTAGGTATGAGAGGATTAATGTCGGACCCCCAAGGACAAATGATTGATTTACCCATTCAAAGCAATTTACGCGAAGGACTTTCTTTAACGGAATATATCATTTCCTGCTACGGAGCCCGCAAAGGAGTTGTGGATACTGCTGTACGAACATCAGATGCTGGATACCTCACGCGTCGACTTGTTGAAGTAGTTCAACACATTGTTGTGCGTAGAACGGATTGTGGAACTATCCAAGGTATTTCTGTGAGTTCTCGAAATGGGATGACGGAACGAATTTTGATCCAAACACTAATTGGTCGTGTATTAGCAGACGATATATATATGGGTCTACGATGCATTGCTGCTCGAAATCAAGATCTTGGGATTGAACTTGTCAATCGATTCATAACCTTTCGAGCACAATCAATATATATTCGAACCCCCTTTATTTGCAGGAGCACATCTTGGATCTGTCGATTATGTTATGGTCGGAGTCCCGCTCATGGCGATTTGGTCGAATTGGGAGAAGCTGTAGGTATTATTGCGGGTCAATCAATTGGGGAACCAGGGACTCAACTAACATTAAGAACTTTTCATACCGGTGGGGTATTCACAGGCGGTACTGCAGAACATGTACGAGCCCCCTTTAATGGAAAAATAAAATTCAATGAGGATTTGGTTCATCCCACACGTACACGTCATGGACATCCTGCTTTTCTATGTTATATAGACCTGTATGTAACTATTGAGAGTCGGGATATTCTACATAATATCAATATTCCACCAAAAAGTTTTCTTTTTGTTCAAAATGATCAATATGTAGAATCAGAACAAGCGATTGCCGAGATTCGTGCTGGAAAATCCACTTTCCAGTTTAAAGAAAGGGTTCGAAAACATATTTATTCTGATTCAGGGGGAGAAATGCACTGGAGTACCGATGTGTACCATGCGCCTGAATATATATACAGTAATGTTCATCTCTTACCAAAAACAAGCCATTTATGGATATTATCAGGAGGTCCGTGCGGATCCAGTATAGTCCCTTTTTCGCTCCGCAAGGATCAAGATCAAATGCATGTTCATTCTCTTTCTGTCGAACGGAGATCTAGTTCTGACCTCTCAGTGACTAATGATCGAGTGAGACACAAATTGTTTAGTTCGGATCCTTCCGGTAAAAAAAGGGGGGGGATTCCTGCTTATTCAGGACCTGATCGAATCCTATCTAATGGCCATTGGAATTTCCTATACTTCCCCCCTCTCCACGAGAACTCTAATTTATTGGCGAAAAGGCGAAGAAATAGATTCATCATACCATTCCAATATGATCAAGAACGAGAGAAAGAACTAATGCCCCATTCTGGTATCTCGATTGAAATACCCGTAAATGGTATTTTACGAAGAAATAGTATTCTTGCTTATTTCGACGATCCACGATACAGAAAAAGCAGTTCGGGAATGACTAAATATGGGACCGTAGGGATGGAAGCAACCGTCAAAAAAGAGGATTTGATTGAATATCGAGAAGCAAAAGAATTTAGGTCGAAATACCAAACGAAAGTAGATCGATTTTTTTTCATTCCCGAGGAAGTGCATACCTTTCCCGGATCTTCGCCCATAATGGTACGGAACAATAGTATCATTGGAGTAGATACACGAATCGCTTTAAATACAAGAAGCCGAGTGGGTGGATTGGTCCGAGTGGAGAGAAAAAAAAAAAAGATTGAACTGAAAATCTTTTCTGGAGATATCCATTTTCCTGGAGAGACAGATAAGATATCCCGGCACAGCGGCATCTTGATATCACCAGGAACGGGAAAAAAAAATTCTAAGAAATCAAACCAATTGAAAAATTGGATCTATCTCCAGCGGATCACACCTACCAAGAAAAAGTATTTTGTTTTGGTTCGACCCGCAGTCATATATGAAATAGCTGATGGGATCAATTTATCAACGCTTTTCCCCCAGGATCTATTGCAGGAAAGGGATAATGTGCAACTACAAGTTGTTAATTATCTCCTTTATAGAAATGGAAAACCAATTCAAGGAATTTATCACACAACTATTCAATTAGTTCGAACTTGTTTAGTATTGAATTGGGAACAAGATCGAAATGGTTCTATAGAAGGGGTTCATGCTTCCTTTGTTGAAGTAAGGGCAAATGATCTGATTCGAGATTTTATCAAAATGGATTTGGCGAAGCCCCCCATTTCGTATATCGGAAAAAGGAATGATACGGCAGGTTCGGGGTTGATCCCCGATAATGGATCAGATCGCACCAATATCAATCCTTTGTCTTACAAGGTGAGGATTCAATCACTTACCCAACATCAAGGAACTATTCGTACGTTTCTGAATAGAAATAAGGAATGCCAATCTTTTCGAATTTTGTCATCATCTGATTGTTCTCGAATTTGTCCAGTCAATGGTTCAAAATGTCACAAGGTGACAAAAGAACTAATTCCAATTAAAGGGAATCCTATGATTCCCATTAGGAATTCGTTAGGTCTCTTAGGGACTGTACCTAAAATCGATAATTTTTATTCATCTTATCGTTTAAGAACTCATAATCCAATTTTGTTAAATAAATATTTGCTACTTGACAATTTAAAACAGATTTTCCAAGTAAATAAATACTATTTAATGGATGAAAATGAGAGAATTTATAATCTCGATCCGCGCAGTAACATCGTTTTGAATCTATTCGATTTGAATTGGTGCTTCCTACGTCACGAGTATTGTGAGGAGACATTTACAATAATTAGCCTTGGACAGTTTCTTTCTGAAAATGTATGTATATCCAAATACGGACCACACATAAAATCAGGCCAAGTTCTAATTGTTCATGTTGACTACTTAGTAATAAGATCCGCTAAGCCTCATTTGGTCGCTCGAGGAGCAACCGTCCATGGCCATTATGGAAAAATCCTTTACGAGGGAGATACATTAGTTACATTTCTATATGAAAAATCGAGATCGGGTGATATAACGCAAGGTCTTCCAAAAGTAGAACAAGTGTTAGAAGTGCGTTCGATTGAGTCAATATCGATGAACTTAGAAAAGAGGATTGAAGGTTGGAATGAGCATATAAGAAGAATTCTTGGAATTCCGTGGGGATTCGTGATTGGCACCGAGTTAACCATAGCGCAAAGTCGTATCTCTTTGGTTAATAAGATCCAAAAGGTTTATCGATCTCAGGGGGTGCAGATCCAAAATAGGCATATAGAGATTATTGTACGTCAAATAACATCCAAAGTGTTGGTTTCAGAAGATGGAATGTCTAATGTTTTTTCACCTGGCGAGCTAATCGGATTCTTGCGGGCGGAACGAACAGTGCGTGCTTTGGAAGAAGCGATCTGTTACCGAGCCATCTTATTGGGAATAACGAAGGCATCTCTGAATACCCAAAGCTTCATATCTGAAGCGAGTTTTCAAGAAACCGCTCGGGTTTTAGCAAAAGCCGCTCTACGAGGCCGCATTGATTGGTTGAAAGGCCTGAAAGAGAACGTTGTTCTGGGGGGGATGATACCTGTTGGTACCGGATTCAAAGGATTAGTGCACCGTTCAAGGCAACACAACAACATTCCTTTGGAAATAAAAAAGAAGCATCTATTCGAGGGGGAAATGAGAGATATTTTGTTCCACTACAGAGAATTATTGGGTTCTTGCATCCCAAAGAATTTTCATGATACATCAGAACAATCATTTACGGGATTTCATAATTCCTAAGAGCAGATTCATTCTTTTCTTTTCCATTTTTTAATAACTATCTGGTCTTGGTCCGGTCATTTTATTTGGTAATAAGGATAATAATGAATAGAAAGGAATTAATGACTTGGGCCGTATATCAACGGCCCATCTCCGGTAGAAGGTTCCATCGGAACAATTATTTATTTCATGGTACCTCGTTTTTTTTTTTTTTTCAAAAAAAAAAAGGAAAGGTGTGGGGAGAAATGACAAAAAGATATTGGAAGATCGATTTGGAAGAGATGATTAAGGCAGGAGTCCATTTGGGTCATGGTGCTAGGAAATGGAATCCTAGAATGGCACCTTACATCTCTGCAAATCGTAAAGGTATTCATATTACAAATCTTACTAGAACTGCTCGTTTTTTATCGGAAGCCTGCAATTTAGTTTTTGATGCAGCAAGTAGGGGAAAACACTTCTTAATAGTTGGTACAGAAAAGGAAGTAGCTAGTTCAGTAGCATCAGCTGCAATAAGGGCTCGGTGTCATTATGTTAATAAAAAATGGATCGGTGGTATGTTAACGAATTGGTCTACTACAGAAAGGAGACTTTATAAGTTCAGGGACTTGAGAGCGGAACAAAAGACGGGGAAACTCAACCGTCTCCCGAAAAAAGATGCAGCAATATTGAAGAGACAATTATCTCACTTGCAAAGATATCTGGGTGGGATCAAATATATGACAAGGTTACCCGATATTGTCATCATCGTTGATCAGCAAAAAGAATATACGGCTCTTCGAGAATGTCTCATTTTAGGAATTCCAACGATTTGTTTAATCGATACAAATTGTGACCCAGATCTCGCAGATCTTTCGATTCCAGCCAACGATGATGCTAGAGCCTCAGTCCGATTGATTCTTAACAAATTAGTATCCGCAATTTGTAAGGGTCGTTCTAGCTCTATAAGAAATCGTTGATTAATAATAATAGGATAAGTCAATGCTTTTGGAACTCCATAAATTGATTGAATCGGTTACTATTCCTGAATCTCAAAAAAGAGACCAAAAGCACTGAGGATATTATCCTCATTACTTAGTAAAATATACCATTAAAGTAGGCGAGCCGAGAAAGAGATGGTTGAATCAAAATAATTCCTTTTTATGTTCTATTTTTGTCAGAGAGCAATATGAATCTTCTACCATGTTCCATCAACACACTAAAAGAAGGGTTATACGATCTATCTGGTGTGGAAGTAGGCCAGCATTTCTATTGGCAACTAGGGGGTTTCCAAGTCCATGCCCAAGTACTTATCACTTCTTGGGTCGTAATTGCTATCTTACTAGGTTCAGTCAGTATAGCTGTTCGGAATCCACAAACCATTCCAACAGACAGTCAGAATTTCTTCGAATATGTCCTTGAATTCATTCGAGACTTGAGCAAAACCCAGATTGGAGAAGAATATGGTCCTTGGGTTCCCTTTATTGGAACTATGTTCCTATTTATTTTTGTTTCTAACTGGTCAGGTGCTCTTTTACCTCGGAAAATTATACAGTTACCTCATGGGGAGTTAGCTGCGCCGACGAATGATATAAATACTACTGTTGCTTTAGCTTTACCCACGTCAGTGGCATATTTCTATGCGGGTCTTACCAAAAAAGGATTGAGTTATTTCGGTAAATACATTCAACCAACTCCAATACTTTTACCAATTAACATCCTAGAAGATTTCACAAAACCTTTATCGCTTAGTTTTCGACTTTTCGGGAATATATTGGCTGATGAATTAGTAGTTGTTGTTCTTGTTTCTTTAGTACCTTCAGTAGTTCCTATACCTGTTATGTTCCTTGGATTATTCACAAGTGGGATTCAAGCTCTTATTTTTGCAACTTTAGCCGCGGCTTATATAGGCGAATCCATGGAAGGTCATCATTGACTAGTTTATCCCAACCCGTCGGGGGCTCGAGAGAATTTACTTGGGAACATAATATATACAAATACGTTATATATGGTCTGGAGTAAGAGCAAACAAAAAAGGTGTACGATATTAAGGAATTGTCAAAATCTAAAAAAGGGGAAGGAAAGAGGTCTAATCTAAAAGATCTTTTTCCTAGGATTCCTGTTTGGTCCATTTATTCATACCTCTCCAATCAATATTCTATTTATATTTGTTCAGTCAATGACGATTCTTAATTGGAATAAGAAAAGAATTCTTATGTTTATCTGTTTCCGGCGTACGACTAAACAAACAAAAAAAGAAAAACTGATAGAATCATTTCCATTTCATTTGATTTCATTCAATTCAACAATTGATCCAATTGAATGACAATTGGATCAATCCAATCTTGATATGGATACGTAATGATTCTGGGGCTGATGAATCCGTCTGTTTCTATCCATGCGGATAATGATAAGGAGAAGAGTTTACAAACAAATAAGATTCATCAAAAAGTCGGTTAGGGAGAGATATATGTAATGGCTATAAGCCAGTCCTGTGTATGTTTCGAAGAATCCTTTTAGAATCCGATTCAATATAAGATCGGATGGTTTACTTTATAGACGAAACGTATGTATATGTAATATTAGATATTCACCAGTTCGATATATATGGACTATCCATATATTACATCCCACTAAATTTCGATAGATTTTCATCTAAGTCCTTCCGTTTCATCTGTGACTGTGGATTGAATGAATAAACAGATAAAGTCAAGCATATAGAAGAAAAATAGCGAACAATTGAAAGAATGGTTCGGAACAAGGAAACGGAAGAACTAGAACCGTATGGGTTTCCAAAAATTCCACGGATAGGAACTAAAAACGAGATATCGAAGTAGTTCTAATGATTCAGAATATTATTACTTCAATTCGGAATTCTTAGTTACTTTGACCGTATGGATCTTAGTAATGGAATTCTTAACTAAGCATTCATTGGTTGATTGTATCATTAACCATTTCCTTATTTTTGTGCGAGGAATTTACCATGAATCCACTGATTTCTGCCGCTTCCGTTATTGCTGCTGGATTGGCCGTAGGGCTTGCTTCTATTGGACCTGGAGTTGGTCAAGGCACTGCCGCGGGCCAAGCTGTAGAAGGTATCGCGAGACAACCGGAAGCAGAGGGTAAAATACGAGGTACCTTATTGCTTAGTCTGGCTTTTATGGAAGCTTTAACAATTTACGGACTGGTCGTGGCATTAGCGCTTTTATTTGCGAATCCTTTTGTTTAATCCATTTTATAAATAGAAAACGTGATAAATACGTGCTTCCTTTCTTATTTTATTGCCGTCGACTTGCCACTTGCTTCTTCGAATTCTATCACGACTTCACTCCTACAATTAATTCTTCGTTGAGACAATCCTCCGTGGAAGGGCTTATTTCAAGATGAGGAAGAGGAATTAGTAGATCCACTTTGAAATTTGAAAAGAAGTTAAAATGAAATTTCTAATATATTTAGAAAAAAAAATAAGTTAAAAACAAGGGGACGAAGTGATACAAAAAAAACTCTGTTCGATTTTGTTAGTTCTATCTATAAGAGGAGAACATATGAAAAATGTAACCGATTCTTTCGTTTCCTTGGGTTACTGGCCATCCGCCGGGAGTTTCGGGTTGAATACCGATATTTTAGCAACAAATCTAATAAATCTAAGTGTAGTAGTCGGTGTATTGATTTTTTTTGGAAAGGGAGTGTGTGCGAGTTGTGTATTTCAAAAATAGGCTGGATCCAACCGGCTGCACTTTCTTTGTTTGTATATATATAATGTGATTTTATCAATAATCAAATAGGAAAGAAAGGTGCACGATCTCGACGAATTACTTCTGAATAAATTAAGAAATCATATGTAAGAACCATAGCATTTCGTAATTCATCGGTAAATCAACCTTGATTCTCTATCAACCAATAAAATGGGACCATTAACATGGTTAAAGCTAAACCGCCTGAAGTCCAGGCGCAAGATGGTACTCTTTCTACCATACGTTAGTAAATAGATGGTTTCAAAATAAATAGTTGGCAATTTATCCGATATAGAACGCTCATATCGATAAAATGATTTGAACCATTTACTGGAAAAGAAAGGCGTCTCACCCCTTTTTCTATTCAATACTGAATCGACGACCTATGTATAATAAGAAAAATTTTTTGGATTTGAAAAAAAAAAAAAAAAAGAAACAACTTTGCTGACAATGACAGATTTTTGTCTGGTCGGAAGAGTCCTCTGAATATTCTGGTCTTGTATCAATTTCGATATCTTGCAATACGAACAGAAAAAAGAAGGTAGGCTCATCCCATTAAAAAATATGGGAATGCCCCATAACATAAGTAACTGAGCGTGAGAGCCAAATGAATCGAAAGATTCATGTTTGGTTCGGGAAGAGATCATGGAAGTAAAGTTGTGAAATAAAAGGGAAGATAATCTACTTTCATTAACTGATTTATTAGATAATCGAAAACAGAGGATCTTGAGTACCATTCAAAATTCAGAAGAACTACGTGGAGGAGCTATTGAGCAGCTCGAAAAAGCCCGGGCTCGCTTACGGAAAGCGGAAATGGAAGCAGATGAGTACCGAGTGAATGGATACTCTGAGATAGAACGAGAAAAACAGAATTTGATTAATTCTACTTCTGAGAATTTGGAACAATTAGAAAATTACAAAAACGAAACTATTCATTTTGAACAACAAAGAGCAATTAATCAGGTCCGACAGCGAGTTTTCCAACAAGCCTTACAAGGGGCTCTAGGAACTCTGAATAGTCGTTTGAACAGCGAGTTACATTTACGCACCATCAGTGCTAATATTGACATGCTCGGGGCCATGAAAGAAATAACCGATTAGCCCTTTTACTGCTGTAGGCATTATTTTTTTTTTTTCCGAAAAAGAATTAAGAGACACTAATGGCAACCATTCGAGCCGACGAAATTAGTAATATTATCCGCGAACGTATTGAACAATATAATAGAGAAGTCGCGATTGTGAATACCGGCACCGTACTTCAAGTAGGCGA